AAGAATATTTTTTTTAGTGGGGCGATAGTTTTGAAAAGACAGATTGCCTATCTTTTCTTTCATCTCGGGCGAAATACGATCGGGGGGGGCTAATTCAAACCCCTCAGGTAAAATAAGAACAGCCCCCACATTCAAACCCCCCTTTTTACCATTAGCAAGAACTTGTTTCACTTGCATATCATAAGGAATTCGAACAACTGCTTCAAATACAGTATCAGGAAGTACCGCTTGTGGAACCTCAATTTCCACGGGCTTATTAGCTAAATGGCAATTGGCACATACAATCCGCCCGGTCGCTTCTCGTGGATTTTCATAACCCTGCTGTGCAAAAATGGGATATGCATTTGAAATAGATGTCCGCGTTATGATATATATCATCAGCGATACGGAAATAGAGCGAGTAATCTCTTTCTTTATCCAAGAAAAGGTATTTTTAATTTGCATGGTCCAATCATTGATCCCGAAAATTTCTACAATAAAATTAGGTAGGTCGCTTGTATAGTCCCTATCCACAATTCTGCTATTTACTGAAATAATTTTACTGGAATATAGGAATAGGAGAAATCCTCGTCTCGGTAGAAAGAGTAAGTACGTCTTTAAATGTTTTGCTTATGTAACATATTATAGTTGGATCAGTCATTCATTGAATGATAAATCACTACAAGTGATGGAGATATACGATTTAAATAACGAAAGATCCAATATTTAAAAATTGTATCTAGAATGACTGGAAAAGTGGAAACAAGACCAGATATAATTTGGTCGTTATGAGCAAATCCAAAATCTTTGTAGACATAGCCAATCATAAGTTCCCAACCATGGGGTGAATGGAATCCGATACATAAATCAGTTAATAAAAGAATAGAAAAAGCTTTTATTGTGTCACTTAAGTTATATAGGAATTCTTGAACCCAAGAGTTAAGAATAACAAGTTCTTCATTACCCAGAATAGAATAACCACTGAAAATAATGAAACAGATTATATTTGTCGATAAGTGCAAAATCGTATGGATATGATCCTCGTTGTGTATCTTGATCAATTGGATCGTTTCTTTGTGGATTCCGATACGAAGCGTTTGTAGATCTGTTTCCGGGTTTTCTTTTATCATTTCGTCCAAGAGTAAGAGTTCTTCTAATTCTATGAATTTTTTTAGAATACTCTTTTCTTGAATATCAGTCAAAAAAGTTTCAGATTGCCTAGTATTCCACCAATTAGTAACCCAAGATTCAAGACTTTTATTAAATGAGAGAGAGATCCACCAGGGAAAAAATACTATAGATGTAAGATATAGAAGAGGAAGAAATGATTTCTTTTTTGCCATTTTTTCATCTGTAAATTGGAATTCTTAATGAACCCACCTGATTCGTCGAATTTATGTGATCTAATATTTGATTTTTCTATCAACCATAAGTTCTATTACAAGGCAGCTAACCTATGAATCTATTCCCTATTTTTTAGTTGTTTTTTATTTTTATTTGTGATTCAGCGGTTAGTCCTTGAATCTAGAAAGAATACAGAAATAGAATAAGAGCCCCCCCTCGAATTTGAATGAAGAAATAATTCAAAAAATCTTGTTTCCAGATACCTCCATTGATCAAATTCGAAGCCCTTTCGATGAATCCCTGAAAGAACCACTTCAATGAATATTATTCGGATTTCGAACCAAAGGAACTCCCCTTCTATCAAAATAGAAAATATTTCGAAAAAAAATTCGCCAGCTACCCCCACAGTAAAAATGAAGAGAGATTTCTATTTATGAAGAATATTGTGATGCCATGATCAAAAAAAAAATGAGTGGAAAAACAAGACAAAGACAGAAAAGTTTTCGTTATAAGAGATCCAATCCTTTGATCATTAAGAAACACAAAAGAAAGGAGAGATCATTTACAAGATATGATCTATCTGTATCTAATGTATCAATTCATATTGAAAATAAAAAGATAAATTCTTTATTCCGAAATGTTTTGATATACAAGATGAATCCATTATTTCGATTTGTTACTTGTTTTTCACTGAATTGAGTTGAGTGGATTTCCATACACATAAAAAAACAATTTTTTCGGGCAAAAAAGTTTCGTTTTATGGGTGTTCCGTACATGTCTACTTTGGTTCGAATGAACGTTTTGAAAAAAACTCTTTAAGCTATGCTATAGAAAGAAAAGAGAATTCTTGAATTTTTCCCCTACCACTGAGAAAGAATTTATTTCAGTTCAAGTTCATTTCAAAATACTTCAATCGGTACGCGCAAGAAATAGGCCAATTCGGCAGCTTTTTGCTCAATTTCTCGCGGAGTCAAATTCTCATCACTGCGTGTCAAGGGAATGGCCCCCTGCCCTTTGATTTCCATATAAAGGATACGACGAGCATAAATCCCCTCTTTAACTTCTATTCTGATGGACTGAATATCTTTCATACGGAATCGTAGGAAGATACGACGATTTTTTCCAGGAAATCCCCAACGAAAAATACACACTATTCCTTCTTTTTTATCGAATCGATCATAGCCACTACCCACATTCCACGAAATTGTGCACCACAAATAGGAACTAATAAAGAGACCCGCGATCCCGTAGAAAGACATCACGATCCCCTGTGGGAAAAAATTTATTTCCTGAGACGGAACTAAAGATATCAAATTCTTACCGAGATAACTGGAAGTTCCAACCAATACGAATCCTAATGAACCTAAAAAAAGGATAAAGGCCCAGCAGAAATTACTTATTTTTCGAGACCCCACTATAAGTTCTATCCATATATGTTCTGATCGCCAACTCATACTAGATCCAGTTGCATTTTATTGGAATTGAGAAAATAGTCCAAATGGATTTTACTTTCCTTTTTTTTTTTTATTTCCGAAGTAACTCTCATCAACTAGCGCCATTCTGATGTAACTCTTTAGGAGTAATTGATCAAATTGGTTAGGGCTAAAATAATAACATTCACTTTATATGATCTCCCATATCATATATTTACGCATACATAAAAAGCCCCCTCATTTATGTTTGGAAGAAGCCGTATGTTACACCATATTCTATTAAATAGATATCCGTGTTATCTATATCTAAGTCTTAAAAAAAACAGATGAGATTGGGACCCGTCGGATCGGATCTAAACAATCTTGTTTTTTTGAACATGAAGAAATAAAGAAGCCATTGCAATTGCCGGAAATACTAGGCCTACTAAAGGCACAAAAATAGAGGGTAAGTTTGTCATAGAATGGGTACCTCGATGTAATATTTGTACCTGTTATAAAGATATCTTATAATAATTATAATTCGTATATAATTATACTAAGTATATCTAAGTGAGTATATATATAATAAAGAAATGCAAGGAATGTCTAATTAAAGAATGTATAATTAAATAAGACTTATTCATCTTTCTACATGAAATAGAAAAATATATGTATGATAAAATCCATTCTTGTCTTATCATTTGAACTCCAATTTTTATTTAATTTTTATTTAATTAGAAATTCTCGAAAGATTCATTAGAATTCGAATCAACAAGAGGGATTCTTAGCCAAAATAGAGATTTCTCAGGAGAAAGGATACTCTATAGCTATATTTTCTATATTTGAATTATATATACATACACAGCAAAAAGGAAAAAGAAAATTCGGTTTATTTGCCTAATTTGAATTTCGCATAAGGCAGAATTTTCTTTTTTATCTTGTTGCTTGTTGATAGAGGTTTCCTGATTACTAATCAGTAATACCGGTATAAAAAAAAGAATTGTCCACATGATTCTTTATTTTCTACAATTTACAATTAAATCTTATGTCACCAAAGAAAAAATACATTCTTCGGATTTTGACTTTGATTCCGATAAACTAACTATTTTTTCACTCCAAATAAAATAATTGAACTTAAGGCGCTACTTACTACTTAATGGAATTTGAATTCAAAGGAAAAAAGGCGTGAAGCTTCAATAACTCACTTAAAACACCCCTTAAAGGATTACGTGGTACGATTGGATCGAATAAGCCCTTATGGAATAAATATTCAGCCGCTTGTGAACCTTCAGGTACTGTCTTATTCAATGTTTGTTCAATTACTCTTTTACCGGCGAATGCAATGTAGGCATTAGGTTCGGCAATAATGATATCCCCCAACATCCCAAAACTAGCCGTCACCCCACCAGTAGTAGGAGATGTAAGGATAGATATATAGAATAACTTTTTATTTGATTGATAATCATATAAAGCAGCAGATATTTTAGCCATTTGCATCAAGCTCAAACTTCCTTCTTGCATACGTGCTCCTCCGGAAGCACACACTAGAATAAGAGGTAAAAATTGATTGGTAGCATACTCGATCAAGCGGGTGATTTTCTCGCCTACTACGGATCCCATACTACCCCCCATAAACTGAAAATCCATAACTCCAATTGCTATGGGAATACCGTTTAGTCGACCTGTGCCTGTTTGCACAGCTTCGGTTAATCCTGTGTTTCTTTGATAAGAATCAATACGATCTTTATAAGGTTCTTCCTCCGAATGAAATTCAATAGGATCCAGAGAAACCATGTCTTCATCCATAGGATCCCAAGTACCTGGATCAATCGAAAGTTCGATTCGATCTGAACTACTCATTTTCAAATGATATCCACATTGTTCACAAATATTCATTTTTGACTTAAAAAATTTCTTATAATTTAATCCATAACAATTTTCGCATTGAACCCACAAATGCCTATATTTTTGAGTCAAATCGAAATTAGTCGAATTTTCTCTTATATTGAAATCAATAGTATTCCCGACAGTTCTTATATTGGAGCTCCCCTTTTCATTACTATTTCCACTTTCACCACAAATGTAATTATAAATATAACTGTCACTGTAATTGTGACTACCACTTAAAATGGAACTCTCAATACAGATTTGAGAACGAAGATAAGAGTCAATGCAACTGTTAATGTGATTATTCCAACTATATTTAGTATCATACATGTAACGATCATAGTGGGAATCGTTATTCTTAGATCCATTCTTCAGATA